GATATAAAAATATCTATATTATATTAAAGTAAATAGAATATATATTATATAAATAGATAAATATAGAAAAATAGATAAATATAGAAAAAACGAAAAAGCGGGTAGCGGGAATCGAACCCGCATCGGTAGCTTGGAAGGCTAGGGGTTATAGTCGACGTCAACTCAGGATTTTTAACGTCTCTAATTCAAAACCGAACATGAAACTTTGGTTTCATTCGGCTCCTTTATGGAAGATGGAGAAATTCCATTTTTTAAGCTGTGAACGAAAAAAAAAAATCAACCAAATTTGACCCATAACATCTATGTCAGCTTTTCTATCTTGAATACATTCAAGACAGCTCGCTTTATAGATGATCCCTCTATAAGAGGAAGATTATAAAAATCTTTCTAGTTAGTTCGTTCTCTATTTCTAGTGGAGAGAATCCTGAGGAAAAGCCTTTTTTCTACCGAGCTAAACGAATAGGTTGATGTCCATAGTAAACCAAAGTCATCATTTTCTAGCTATTTTGCTTCAATTTTCCCTCGACAAATAAAAATAGAAGATTTAGTTACGATTCGAAATTTTTTTACTTTATCCATGGATCTTTTACTCATACTCATTCAATTGGAAGTATTAATCCAATTCAATAACAATTCTGTTTCGTAATTTCAGAATCCAATTTTCAAATTTCTAATTAAAATTTGGATAAAAATCACGAGAATGTGGATTTGTCCTCGAATTTGTCATTGCGAGGTAAAGGATAAAATCCTTTTTAAGAAATGAAGTTTTTGTTCGGAATACAAAGAAAACCGAAGGACCCCTTAACTATTAGGGGATTAATATAACGAATCTCACTTTTACCACTAAACTATACCCGCTACAATGTCATTATTGTATAGAAATGGGTTTTTGTCGAACAAAAAAAATTGTAGCGGTATCAGCAAAAATAGGGTGTTGATGCCTTTTCTCAGGTGACTTTAATTATTAATAACTCTAATTATTAAATTATTAATAAAAAATAAAAGGGATTAGTTAAATAACCTGTTCTATCTTTTTTTGCTCGAGGGTTTTGGACCAATTAGGGTTCGATAAAATAACTTCAGTTATAACCTAAAAATCTCTGATGGAAGAATCCAAGGTTAAATTATTTAACCCCCTTTTTTCAAGTAAAGAATTTCTCAAATAAAAAGGAGAGGATCTTTTTAATTATCCTTTGTTTTTTTTTTTACGTCTAGTTTTCGGAATTAGTTCCAACTATATCTAGTAAAAAAAATAAAGAATAATTCGTTTTAGACTAAAGTATTTTGAAAAGGCCCGGCTAGGTACTAACCCGGCCAGGCCGTGGGAATGAAAAAGCCCTTACTCTTACTTTATCAAAAAAAAATCATGGGATTGCGGTTAAACCCTCTTTCTTTAGATCTTTACTTTATATTTCTATAATAAAGGAAAAATCAAGAAGAAATACTCTTTTCAATCCTTACCTTATACATGTTAAGTAATGTAACATAGTACTTATTCAACTGGAGAGATGGCTGAGTGGACTAAAGCGTCGGATTGCTAATCCGTTGTACGAGCGATTCGTACCGAGGGTTCGAATCCCTCTCTTTCCGTTTCCGTTGAATTTATCTTTTCGTTTTCTTTAATATTTATCGGAAAGGAAATCCTTTTTCTTTTGTTATAGTAAAATTCCTATTTAAAGGAGTAAATCGAAAAAATTCTAAGAAAATCTGAAAATAAAGCAAAAGAAAGGAAAAAGTCTTATCCTATTTTTTTATTCTTCTCGCCCAGGATTACGTCCTGGATCATTAGATAGGAATCCGAAGATGAAGAGAGAAACAAAGAATATAACTACTGTGTAAACGAAGAGTTTGAGAGTAAGCATTACACAATCTCCAATATCATTTTTTTTTATAAAAAAGAGAATAGATTCGCCATTTTTATACCACATATCCTAACTATTTTGATACTAAGAAATGAAGCAGTTTCAAAAAAAAAAAGGAATTTTCAGAAATTCATTTGTAATATTTGGAAGAAGACCCTTTCATTACCAAAAGTTTCTTTAATATCTAAAACAAAAATAGTTAATTGTTGAGTAACCCACTAGAGTTTTTCACCGGAAAAGGGTCAGAATGCAGAAATGAGGTGATACAGATTTAGCGCAACTATTTTAATTTGCACCAAGAGCTCAGCTCTATCTGATCTTATCCATTGTTAGCATTTTTATCGAATAAAGCATGCATTTTTCTAGGATAGTTTTTTTCTAGAACAGTATTCTATTAAATAGCTCAGCGAAAGCTTACAGCAGCTTGCCAAACAAAGGCTAAGAGAAAAAATAGCAGGGGTATAACTGGCATAAGATCTACAATTGGATTTAAAAAGGCGTAGGCCTCAGGTAATTTGGCAAATAAAAAATGAATCGAATAAAGGTCAGAATTAAGACAGATACCACTCAAACTGAAGATATTAAGCATAACAAAAGTTTTTTGTTCTTGGAGATAATTGCTTTTTGATTGAGTTATTGATATAAGGGAAAATGAAGAAAGTAAAATAGACTTAAAAATCCTTCTTTTTCTTTGAACTTACCCAATAAAAAATCCTTCCATTTTCAATTCAAATTTTAAATAGAAGAAATTTGAATTTCATACCATATCTTATATCTTAATTAAATTATATGTAATGAGCAATCCATTTTTATATAATTCTATATCGACGCGTGTTAAAAATTATTCATTCCATAGAAATTTTGGCTGGAATTGACGAATAACCAATACTACCAGTAGTGTTTATTAGTGAAGAATTTAAATGGAGTGGGGCGTGGCCAAGTGGTAAGGCAACGGGTTTTGGTCCCGCTATGCGGAGGTTCGAATCCTTCCGTCCCAGAGGATATGGATTATATGTGAATAAAGCAAGATTTTTTTTTTTTCAAAACCCCTGTTTCTTTACAATAACAAGGTAAGTACTTAGAAAAACTGTATCTGCTGGCTCCCTTAATTTAAAGGGATAGATCGATTAAAATAAAAAAGATTTCTTGGTAGAAATTGAATTCAATCAAGGGTATTAAGTCTCTTCAGACAAGACTCTAGTGGGGGAAAATAAAAACTAGGAACAAGAGCTTAATCCGAATCCTTTTTTATATCTAGACTAGCTCACCTAGTGCATCTCGTAAAAAGGCCTGCTTTTTATTTATGCTTCATCATCTCCATAACGAAAAGTATCCATTTTAATACCTTGATCTGTTCTACAAACCTCATTAATAAAAGATAAAGTAAATTACATACGTAACAGATGCTTTTTCTTTGAACCCCCTTTTTGTAGGTATTTCTATTTTTGCTCTAATTCCAAAAATAAATTAATAATTGTAAATATGGATAACAATTTTGAGAGGAGGTGATTCATCGATTCTAGTCACTTTATGGAAAGATTACAAAAAATTGACTTTCAAGTGGGGACTTCAATGTATCGTTCTATTTCAGTAAAAACAGTGTTTTTCTTTTTGTGATAAATGCTTGTGATCCTTTTAATTGAAATAGTTACTCCATAATTAAGTTGACAGTTGTTTAACTTAGTGAATAGATACGGAAATCCTTTACTCGTTCGATTCCCATTTCTTTAATCAGATAAAGCAATAAGTAAGAACAATTTTTCACAGATATAACTCTTTTTATCCACTTCATAAAAAACCAGAATTTTCTTTTTTTTTTTTACTTAGCTATTTTCCTTAACCTATCGCTGGTTGAATTCGAAAAGAAAGATGGATTTTTCTATCTTAGGATAGGCTGAAAAAAAAATGTACTGTATTCAAATAATGATGTCGAAGTAGGAAAATTTTTTTTTTTCAATATTTTCCATGATTTCCTGTAAGTTCTCGGTACTCGAAGATGCAGATTCATTAAACAGGACTCGTTTATTCATCTTATTTCTATTGTATTTTTATTATAGAATTCTATTCTTCTATAATTAATTAAATTATATAAAAAATATACAATAAAATTTGGCATTTAAATAGGGGATTAAAGTTAAAAAGTTAAATAGAATTTCCTTATAAAAATAAAAGAATTTCGCCATCCATATACACGGAAAATGCATTACTATAGAAGGAGTACTGACCAAACCAATGACTACTCATGATTCCATTTCTAAACTATAGGATGTTATGGTAAAACTTCGTTTGAAACGATGTGGTAGAAAGCAACGTGCGACTTGAAGGACATGATCAGCTATGGATTCTTACATCCGTCATTTTAGATAGCAATGAAGGTGCCCTTGGCTCGACATCTTTTCTTCTGTTCTATTACTCTCGATTGTAATTCAAATAGTACATAATATGATGGAGCTCGAGTAGAAAGTATTGATTTCTCAGGGGCAAGGATCTAGGGTGAGTGTCAATGAATACGTTGGAACAACTTCGTAAGTTTATCTTCAAGATATAAATCAAAAGGATCGAATTCGAACACGTTTCAAACCTGTTTTTCGAATTGGTAAAACTCTTTTGATTCAAAGTGTATAAAGTGGGAATCAATCATTCGACGGATTCTTGGATATAAGAAATCATAAAAAAAAGGGTATGTTGCTGCCATTTTGAAATGATTAAGGATCACCGAAGTAATGTCTAAACCCAAGGATTCAAAGCAAAGATAAAAGATCGTGGAACAAGGAAAGACTTTTTTCAATTGTCTTAATAGCTAGAAAAGAAAAAAAACACTTCTAAACGAGACAGAAAGGGTTTAGAGCCCGCTCAATAACTGAAATTCCTAAGGGCATTCTTTGAACTATTTGAGAGTTATCTAACTTGAGTTATGAGTACGAATGTCTTTTTTGTTTTTTTAGAAACAAGAAAGGACTTTATTGTGATTCTATTTATTTAATGATTTTAGGGATCTACTTGGCATTCAAATTATAGAATTTCGAATCATTTTTTCGTGAGCCGTACGAGGGGAAAACTTCTTATACGGTTCTGGGGGGGGGGGTATTACATCTATCCCAATGAGCCGTTTATCGAATTGTTGCAATTGATGTTCGAGCCCGAAGAGAAGGAAGAGATCTTCGTAAAGTGGGTTTTTATGATCCGATAAGGAATCAAACCCATTTAAATGTTCCCGCTATTCTCTATTTCCTTGAAAAGGGGGCTAAACCTACAGGAACTGTTCATGATATTTCAAAGAAGGCAGATGTTTTTAGGGAACTTTTTCTTAATCAATCAAAATGAAAGAAATAAACAAAAAAAAAGTGTGGGTATGACTCGGATCTAATCTACTTTTTTATAAGTTTTCTTTACTATTATCTTTCTTACTCTAATCAGAACCCATTTTTTATTGTTCCTCTAAAATCACCTGATAAGAACGAAAATACCTTGTATTAGTTTCATATTGATAGAAAAATCTTCAAATGAATAGAATAACTCAAGAACTTGGATCTACAAATAGAAAATTCTGAGCTTCCCTTTAATTGGATGGGTTTCTTTCTAGTTCTAACGAATGAGATTAAACTTGCTTTGTCAACTTCGTGATTAATTAATTCCAATATATTGTTTTCATATTTGCTATTTCCATTTAGTTTTTATCTATCTATTATCTATGTAGATAATCCATGTAGTGCCAATCCAACACAAGTCCTTCTTTTTTTCTTAGTAATTTAGAATGGAGTTTCTTGTCGTTTTTGTATTTTTTTCTCAACATTTATCTTGACAACAGTCTATCGAACAAATATAATTAGATCGTGGATAAAAAGAAAAAGATCCATTCCATCTTCGTTCCATAGATTTTCGTTTTTCTTTCCTTCATTTTTTATTAGTTCTTAGTTCAATGTTTTGATTGTGTCATGCAATCTTGTTTGGTTTTGATTAGATTTATAGACTTTCCTTTTTGGCTTAGGGTTGCTAACTCAACGGTAGAGTACTCGGCTTTTAAGTGCGACTAGGATCTTTTACATATCTGGATGAAGCAAGGGATTCGTCCATACCGTCGGTAGAGTTTGTACGACCACGACTGATCCGAAATAGGAATGACTGGAAAAAATAGCATGTCGTAGCAATAGAAAATTCTGAGAATTTTTCATTCTTAAAAGCTTGGTCCTGATTTGCATTCTTGGAGCAAAATAAAATGAATTGAAAGTTGGGTCAGCTGAATAAATGGATAGAGCGCTTTGGCTCAAATTGTAGGGAAACAAAAAGCCACGTGCTTATCTTCGTAATTTGAATGACTACCCGATCTAATTATACGTTAAAAATATATTAGTGCCTGCTCCGGGAAAGGTTTTTCCCATGAATGGATTATCCATAAAAAAAATCCTAACTATTCTCCCTTTTAGGGTTGGGATGACTATGTAAAAGACGCCGTATATTGATAACTATCCATTTTCCAAAATCAAAAGAGCGATTAAGTTGGAAAAATAAAGGATTTCTAAGCACCTTATTATCCTATAATGAATCAAAGTTTTTTATATGGAAAAGAGAGGATAGAGAGTCCGGAGATGAGTTTACTATCTCCGAGGTGTTTATTTTTTGGGTGTTTATTCTTTATATTCCTCTAATACCTTGTTTTGACTGTATCGCATTATGTATCATTTGATAATCCACGAAATCTATTATCTTTTATTCAAATCGAATTTCCATTTTCAATGGAGGAAGTTAAAGGATATTTAGAACTTGATAAGTCTCGTCAACATGACTTCCTATATCCACTTATTTTTCAGGAATATATTTATGCATTTGCTCATGATCATAGGTCCGTTTTGTTGGAAAATGTAGATTATGACAAAAAATTAAGTTTTCTACTTCTTAAACGTTTAATTAATCGAATGTATCAACAGAATCATCTAGCTCTTTTTACTAATACTAATGGTGGTTCTAAGCAAAATTCATTTTGGGGGCACAACAAGAATTTCTATTCTCAAATGCTATCAGAAGTTTTTTCAGTAATTATAGAAATTTTATTTTCCCTACGACTCGAATCTTACTTCGAAAGGAAAGAAATAGTCAAATTTCAGAATTTACGCTCAATTCATTCCTTATTTCCTTTTTTAGAAGATCAATTGGTACATTTAACTTATGTGTCAGATATCGAAATAACCCCTCCCATCCATCTCGAAATATTGGTTCAAACCCTCCGCTACTGGGTGAAAGATGCTTCTTCGTTCCATTTAGTCCGATTCTTTCTTTACAAGTATGATAATTGGAATAGCCTTATTACACTAAAGAAATCCATTTCCATTTTTTTAAAAAGGAACAAAAAATCCTTCTTGTTCCTCTCTAATTCTCATGTATATGAATCCGAATCCATACTCGGTTTGATTCGTAACCAATCATTTCATTTACGATCAACATCTTTTGGATTCTTTTTTGAGCGAATCCATTTCTATGGAAAAATTACAAAACTTCTTAGAGAAGGCTTTTCTATTCACTCCAAGCTAGGGTTGTTCAAGGATCCTTTTATTCATTATGTTAGGTATCAAGGAAAAGCCTTGTTGGGCTCAAAAGGTACGCCTCTCCTGATGAGTAAATGGAAATATTACCTTATCAATTT